ATTCACTTCTCATTGATGTATTCTTTCATCGAGATTCAATCCAAATCACGATGGTATTTTCTTGTTCCTGAATGGGTCTCTTTCATCTTTTTAGGTCTATGCTCTACTCCGGGTAAAGATCTGCCCGATTTGGATTTGCACATATAGGACAAATCTTCCCATCACCATTTCTTTTTGTTATGACTTTACAAATAACAAACAGCAATCATTTATGATACATGTAGTAATCATAGATATATTACCAATTGGGTTTTTTCTAAACGGAGCCTGGATACTTCATTTTTTAGTCCAACCAAAGCCAACCATAAATTATTCTAATTGATAATAGTACTATGAATCTCCCCAAAGAATGCATCTAATTGCACTTCACGCTCCAATTTTTTGATGATTCAATTTCTCTTTCTTGGGCGAAACAGAGGATATCTCGATCGGGGGAGAGAACGGGGAAATCCCATATGACCCAATATATCTGACAAGTCGCACTATACGTCAACCCAAGATGCATCTTCCTCTCCAGGACTGCGGAAAGGTACTTTTGGAACACCAATAGGCATGAATTGAAAGAAAAAAGAACTAAATACTATATTTGACTTTGATGTGGAAACGTAACAATATGGTTTTATTGTCTTTATAATATTGGCTTTATCATATTTATTTTATCCATAAATTAGAAAAATTTAGAAAGAAAGACAAAATAAATAAAGGAAAATTTTGACGAATAAGTCCTTCTAATGATAAACATTTACTCATAGAAAATGGTACCAACCCCCCATTGCGTATTGATACTTATCGAGTATAGAATAAATCTGCTTCTCTTTGTTCCTACGAACAGAATTATTCCATTATTACAAACAGAATAGAATAAATAGTAACCTAGCCCTTCTTAGGAAATAATCCACCGAACAAGGGAGGTCCATAGGATAGTCATAGTATAGTTTTTTTCAATGCAATAAAGTTACGTAGTGTCTATTTTTCTTTGATAAAGGGGTATTTTCCATGGGTTTGCCTTGGTATCGTGTTCATACCGTTGTATTGAATGATCCCGGCCGGTTGCTTTCCGTTCATATAATGCATACAGCTCTGGTTGCTGGTTGGGCGGGCTCGATGGCTCTGTATGAATTAGCTGTTTTTGATCCTTCTGACCCTGTTCTTGATCCAATGTGGAGACAGGGTATGTTCGTTATTCCCTTCATGACTCGGTTAGGAATAACCAATTCATGGGGAGGTTGGAGTATCACAGGAGGGACTGTAACGAATCCGGGAATTTGGAGTTACGAAGGTGTAGCTGGGGCACATATTGTGTTTTCTGGCTTATGCTTTTTGGCAGCTATCTGGCATTGGGTCTATTGGGATCTAGAAATATTTTGTGATGAACGGACAGGAAAACCTTCTTTGGATTTGCCCAAGATCTTTGGAATTCATTTATTTCTCTCCGGGGTGGCTTGCTTTGGTTTTGGTGCATTTCATGTAACAGGCTTGTATGGTCCCGGAATATGGGTGTCTGATCCTTATGGACTAACGGGAAAAGTACAACCTGTAAATCCGTCGTGGGGCGTGGAAGGATTTGATCCTTTTGTTCCGGGAGGAATAGCTTCTCATCATATTGCAGCAGGTACATTGGGCATATTAGCGGGTTTATTCCATCTTAGCGTCCGACCGCCACAACGTCTATACAAAGGATTGCGTATGGGAAATATTGAAACCGTACTTTCCAGTAGTATCGCAGCTGTCTTTTTTGCAGCTTTTGTTGTTGCTGGAACTATGTGGTATGGTTCAGCAACTACCCCCATCGAATTATTTGGCCCGACTCGCTATCAATGGGATCAGGGTTACTTCCAGCAAGAGATATATCGAAGAATTAGCGCTGGGCTAGCCGAAAATCAAAGTTTATCAGAAGCCTGGTCTAAAATTCCTGAAAAATTAGCTTTTTATGATTATATCGGCAATAATCCGGCAAAAGGAGGATTATTCAGGGCAGGCTCAATGGATAACGGAGATGGAATAGCGGTTGGATGGTTAGGACACCCTATCTTTAGAGATAAAGAAGGCCGTGAGCTTTTTGTACGTCGTATGCCTACTTTTTTTGAAACATTTCCAGTCGTTTTGGTAGACGGCGATGGAATTGTTAGAGCTGATGTTCCTTTTAGAAGGGCAGAATCGAAGTATAGTGTTGAACAAGTAGGTGTAACCGTTGAGTTCTACGGCGGTGAACTCAATGGAGTCAGTTATAGTGATCCTGCTACTGTGAAAAAATATGCTAGACGCGCTCAATTGGGTGAAATTTTTGAATTAGATCGTGCGACTTTGAAATCCGATGGTGTTTTTCGTAGCAGTCCAAGGGGTTGGTTTACTTTTGGGCATGCTTCGTTTGCTTTGCTCTTCTTCTTCGGACACATTTGGCATGGTGCTAGAACCTTGTTCAGAGATGTTTTTGCCGGTATTGACCCAGATTTGGATGCTCAAGTAGAGTTTGGAGCATTCCAAAAACTTGGGGATCCAA